GCAAACGTAGCTTAAACCAAAGCATAACACTGAAGATGTTAAGAAGAGACTTAGAAACCTCCGTGTGCACAAAAGTTTGGTCCTGGCTTTACTGTCAGCTATAGCTAAATTTACACATGCAAGTATCCGCGCCCCTGTGAGAATGCCCTATGATCCCTGAATGAGATCAAGGAGCTGGTATCAGGCACACTTAAATGTAGCCCACGACACCTTGCTCAGCCACACCCCCAAGGGAATCCAGCAGTGATAGATTTTAAGCCATAAGTGAAAACTTGACTTAGTTATTGCTACCAAGAGTCGGTAAAATTCGTGCCAGCCACCGCGGTTATACGAGAGACTCAAGTTGACAGTCATCGGCGTAAAGAGTGGTTAAGATGTACAAAAACTAGAGCTAAATGCCCTCAAAGTTGTTATACGCTCTCGAGGGAAAGAAGCCCAACTACGAAAGTGGCTCTAACATATCTGATTCCACGAAAGCTAGGGCACAAACTGGGATTAGATACCCCACTATGCCTAGCCCTAAACATTGACAGTTAATTACACCCACTGTCCGCCCGGGAACTACGAGCGCTAGCTTAAAACCCAAAGGACTTGGCGGTGCTTTAGACCCCCCTAGAGGAGCCTGTTCTAGAACCGATAATCCCCGTTAAACCTCACCCTTCCTTGTCATTTCCGCCTATATACCGCCGTCGTCAGCTTACCCTGTGAAGGCCCAACAGTAAGCGCAATCGGTAAAGCCCAAAACGTCAGGTCGAGGTGTAGCGAATGGAAGGGGAAGAAATGGGCTACATTTACTGACACAGTAAATACGGATGATACCCTGCAACGAGTATCTGAAGGAGGATTTAGCAGTAAGCAAAAAGCAGAGTGTTTTGCTGAAACTGGCCCTGAAGCGTGCACACACCGCCCGTCACTCTCTCCGAACTAACACTTTAAACATAACTAATATGCTATAATTGTAAAGGAGAGGTAAGTCGTAACATGGTAAGCGTACCGGAAGGTGCGCTTGGAAAAACCCAGAGCATAGCTAAGATAGCAAAGCATCTCCCTTACACTGAGAAGTCATCCGTGCAACTCGGATTGCCCTGAGACCTAACAGCTAGTCCACCCAACTAAAAACAAACCCCTAACTATTTTAATACCCCCTGATGCACACAACACACATTAAACAAAACATTTTGCCTCTTTAGTATAGGCGATAGAAAAAGAACTATGGAACAACAGAAGAAGTACCGCAAGGGAACGCTGAAAGACACATGAAACAGGACATCAAGCCCAAAAAAGCAGAGATTTAAACTCGTACCTTTTGCATCATGATACAGCCAGAAAGCTCCGAGCAAAACGCACTTTAGTTCGGTCCCCCGAAACTAAGTGAGCTACTCCAAAGCAGCCTACCCAGGGCAAACCCGTCTCTGTGGCAAAAGAGTGGGAAGAATTTTGAGTAGCGGTGACAGACCTATCGAACTTAGTTATAGCTGGTTGCCTGAGAAATGAATAGAAGTTCAGCCTATTGGCTTCTTTACTCCACCCCTTTGTCAGACACAAGAGAAACCAATAGAGTTAATCAAAGGGGGTACAGCCCCTTTGATATAAGACACAACTTTTATAGGAGGATAAAGATCACAATTAAACAAGGCAAAAAGTTTGGGTGGGCCTAAAAGCAGCCACCCCCAGTAGAAAGCGTTAAAGCTCAAACTAGTTACACCGCCTCACAATTCCGATAACCTAATTTTAATCCCCTAACATTATCAGGCCTCCCCATGCTAACATGGGAGCGATTATGCTGGAATGAGTAATAAGAGAGTAATCCGACTCTCTCCTGTCACAAGTGTAAATCGAAATGGACCTACCACCGAATATTAACGACCCCAAGCAAAGAGGGCATTGGGCCACAACCTAGCACGTCTAGAAAAGCCCCCAATAACTACCGTTACCCCCACACTGGTGTGACCCTAAGGAAAGACTAAAAGAAAAAGAAGGAACTCGGCAAATCAGGGCCCCGCCTGTTTACCAAAAACACCGCCTCTTGCAAAATCAATGAATAAGAGGTCCCGCCTGCCCTGTGACTATATGTTTAACGGCCGCGGTATTTTGACCGTGCGAAGGTAGCGCAATCACTTGTTTTTTAAATGGAGACCTGTATGAATGGCTTAACGAGGGCCTAACTGTCTCCTTTTTCAAGTCAATGAAATTGATCTTCCCGTGCAGAAGCGGGAATAACCACATAAGACGAGAAGACCCTATGGAGCTTTAGACAAAAGACAGACCATGTTAAGCACCCTCAAATAAGAGGCTAAACCCGATGTCTACTGCCCTAATGTCTTTGGTTGGGGTGACCGCGGCGAAATAAATAACCCCCGCGTAGAAGGAGGGTTTTCCCTTCAAACCAAGAGCTTCCACTCGAACAAACAGAATATCTGACTAAATAAGATCCGGCAGCGCCGATCAACGGACCGAGTTACCCTAGGGATAACAGCGCAATCCCCTTCTAGAGCCCATATCGACAAGGGGGCTTACGACCTCGATGTTGGATCAGGACATCCTAATGGTGCAGCCGCTATTAAGGGTTCGTTTGTTCAACGATTAAAGTCCTACGTGATCTGAGTTCAGACCGGAGCAATCCAGGTCAGTTTCTATCTATGACATACTTTTTTCTAGTACGAAAGGACCGAAAAGAGGGGGCCCCTGCTTCCAGCACGCCTCTCCCTCGCCTTATGAAAATAACTAAAATAGACAAGAGGGCACGCTTGTGCCGACTAAGAAAACGTTGTTGAGGTGGCAGAGCCCGGTACTGCAGAAGTCCTAAATTCTTCCTACAAAGGTTCAAATCCTTTCCTTAACTATGCCATCAACACTTATCATCTACCTAATTAACCCCTTGACCTTCATCATCCCCGTTCTACTAGCCGTTGCTTTCCTGACACTACTTGAACGAAAAGTTCTAGGCTATATGCAGCTACGTAAAGGGCCTAACGTTGTAGGCCCTTACGGTCTCCTCCAACCCATCGCAGACGGCCTAAAACTTTTCATTAAAGAGCCTGTGCGCCCCTCAACCTCCTCCCCTCTCCTCTTCCTTTTAGCCCCGGCCCTAGCCCTTACACTAGCCCTTACACTGTGAGCCCCCATGCCCCTGCCCTACCCCGTTATTGATTTAAACCTTGGTATTTTATTTATCCTCGCCCTATCTAGCCTCGCAGTATACTCAATCTTAGGATCCGGCTGAGCATCCAACTCAAAATACGCACTCATCGGAGCCTTACGAGCAGTAGCCCAAACCATCTCATATGAGGTCAGCCTAGGCCTAATTCTACTGAACATTATCATTTTTACTGGAGGCTTTGCGCTCCACACCTTTAATGTGGCCCAGGAAAGCACATGACTAATCTTACCCGCCTGACCTTTAGCCGCAATATGATATATCTCAACACTAGCCGAGACAAACCGTGCCCCCTTCGACCTAACCGAAGGCGAGTCTGAACTCGTCTCAGGTTTTAACGTAGAGTACGCAGGGGGCCCTTTCGCCTTATTCTTCCTAGCAGAATATGCCAACATCCTCCTCATGAATACACTCTCCGCCACCTTGTTCTTAGGAGCCTGCCACATCCCCCTATTCCCCGTACTCACCACAGTAAACATAATAACAAAAGCCACCATCCTCTCAATTCTTTTCCTATGAGTCCGAGCCTCGTACCCCCGCTTTCGATACGACCAGCTCATGCACTTAACCTGAAAAAACTTCCTACCCCTCACACTAGCCTTGCTCATCTGACACCTCGCACTTCCCATCGCATTTGCAGGCCTTCCGCCGCAATAGCAATCTAGAAGCCGTGCCTGAACCAAAGGGTCACTTTGATAGAGTGAACCATGAAGGTGAAAACCCTTCCGGCTTCTTAAGAAGAAGGGATTCGAACCCTCCCCAGAGAGATCAAAACTCTCAGTGCTTCCTCTACACCACTTCCTAGTAAGGTCAGCTAATTTAAGCTCTTGGGCCCATACCCCAAACATGTTGGTTAAAATCCTTCCCTTGCTAATGAACCCCTACATCTTGACTACCCTTCTATTCAGCCTTGGCCTAGGCACTACAATTACACTAGCAAGCTCACACTGACTACTAGCCTGAATGGGCCTAGAAATTAACACTCTCGCCATCATCCCACTAATAGCCCAACACCACCACCCACGAGCAGTTGAAGCTACCACCAAGTATTTCCTTATCCAAGCAACAGCAGCTGCCACACTCCTCTTTGCAGGCACCACTAACGCCTGACTCTCCGGCCAATGAGACATTCAACAAATAACCCACCCATTTCCAACGACCCTGCTTACCCTCGCTCTTGCCCTAAAAATCGGCCTTGCCCCCCTCCACACCTGACTACCCGAGGTCCTTCAAGGACTCGACTTAACCACCGGCCTGATCCTCTCCACATGACAAAAGCTTGCCCCCTTTGCCCTACTCATCCAAACCCACTCCGTTAACCCAAGCCTTCTCATGCTCTTAGGCCTTCTCTCCATCCTCGTTGGGGGCTGAGGAGGACTTAATCAAACCCAACTCCGAAAGATCCTCGCCTACTCCTCAATTGCTCACCTTGGCTGAATAGCCTTAGTACTACAATCCTCCCCCTCTCTCGCCCTCCTCACTCTAATAACATATTTTATTATATCATCCGCAACATTCCTCATCTTCAAACTAAACAAATCAACCAACATCAACACACTCGCAACCTCCTGAGCAAAAGCCCCCATCATTACTTCCTTAACACCCCTAATCCTCCTATCACTAGGAGGCCTCCCACCACTCACTGGTTTCATACCAAAATGACTGATTCTACAAGAACTAACTAAACAAAGCCTTATTCCTACAGCCACACTAGCCGCATTAGCTGCTTTACTCAGCCTATACTTCTACCTCCGACTCTCATATGCAATAACCCTAACTGCCTCGCCCAACACCTTAACAGGCACCACACCATGACGACTCACCTCCTCACAACTGGCCCTGCCCCTTGCCATCTCCGCAACAGCCACCATCTCCCTCCTCCCGCTAGCCCCAGCCATGATGGCCCTATCGACCCTCTAAGAGACTTAGGTTTAACACCAGACCAAGGGCCTTCAAAGCCCTCAGTAGAAGTGAAAATCTTCTAGTCCCTGTAAGACCTGCAGGGTGCTATCCCACATCTTCTGCATGCAAAACAGACGCTTTAACTAAGCTAAGGCCTTACTAGACAGGCAGGCCTCGATCCTACAAACTCTTAGTTAACAGCTAAGCGCTCAAACCAGCGAGCATCCATCTATTCAACTTTCCCCCGCCTTAACAGGCGTAGGGCGGGGGAAAGCCCCGGCAGACTGTTAATCTGCTTCTCTAGATTTGCAATCTAACGTGTAAAACACCTCAAGGCTTGATAAGAAGAGGACTCAAACCTCTGTATGTGGGGCTACAATCCACCGCTTAAATCTCAGCCATCTTACCTGTGGCAATCACGCGCTGATTTTTCTCAACTAACCATAAAGACATCGGCACCCTCTACCTAGTGTTTGGTGCTTGGGCTGGAATGGTAGGCACTGCTTTAAGTCTGCTCATCCGAGCAGAGCTCAGCCAACCCGGCTCCCTTCTGGGCGACGACCAGATCTACAATGTAATTGTCACAGCACATGCATTCGTAATAATTTTCTTTATAGTGATGCCAATTATGATTGGGGGGTTTGGAAACTGGCTGATTCCCCTAATAATCGGAGCCCCGGATATAGCCTTTCCTCGGATAAATAACATGAGCTTTTGACTCCTGCCCCCTTCCTTTTTCCTACTTCTTGCCTCCTCTGGCGTAGAGTCAGGAGCAGGCACCGGATGAACGGTTTACCCTCCACTAGCCGGCAACCTGGCACACGCCGGAGCATCCGTGGATCTGACCATCTTCTCCCTCCACCTCGCAGGAGTTTCCTCCATCCTCGGGGCCATTAACTTCATTACAACAATCCTCAATATAAAACCCCCTGCTATGTCTCAATACCAGACCCCTCTTTTCGTATGGTCTGTCCTAATTACAGCCGTCCTACTCCTCCTATCCCTCCCCGTTCTTGCAGCCGGAATCACAATACTCCTTACAGATCGAAACCTTAATACAACCTTCTTTGACCCCGCAGGCGGAGGTGACCCAATCCTGTACCAACACCTGTTCTGATTCTTTGGGCACCCCGAAGTATATATCCTGATTCTCCCTGGCTTCGGAATAATCTCCCACATCGTAGCCTACTATTCCGGCAAAAAAGAACCCTTCGGTTATATAGGAATGGTTTGAGCCATGATAGCCATCGGCCTTCTAGGCTTTATTGTATGAGCCCACCACATGTTCACAGTTGGAATAGACGTGGACACCCGAGCTTACTTTACATCCGCTACCATAATCATTGCAATTCCCACCGGTGTTAAAGTCTTTAGCTGACTAGCAACCCTTCATGGAGGCGCTATTAAATGAGAAACCCCCCTTCTTTGGGCACTCGGTTTCATCTTCCTCTTCACTGTGGGGGGTCTGACAGGAATTGTCCTGGCCAACTCATCCCTTGACATTGTCCTTCACGACACATATTACGTAGTAGCCCACTTCCACTACGTCCTGTCCATGGGGGCTGTCTTTGCCATTCTTGCCGCCTTCGTGCACTGATTCCCGCTGTTCACAGGTTACACCCTCCACAGCACTTGAACAAAAACCCATTTTGGGATCATGTTTGTGGGGGTAAACCTAACCTTTTTCCCCCAACATTTCCTTGGCCTGGCTGGAATACCCCGACGATACTCAGACTATCCAGATGCCTACACGCTCTGAAATACAATATCTTCTTTCGGCTCACTAATCTCCCTTACAGCCGTAATCATGTTCCTCTTTATTATCTGGGAAGCATTTGCTGCTAAGCGGGAAGTTCGATCAGTTGAATTAACCACAATAAACGTAGAATGGCTGCACGGCTGCCCTCCTCCTTACCACACATTCGAAGAGCCTGCATTCGTCCAAATCAATTAATTACCGAGAAAGGAGGGAATCGAACCCCCGTAGGTTGGTTTCAAGCCAACCACATGACCATTCTGTCACTTTCTTTATAAGACTCTAGTAAAATTAATTTACATTGCTTTGTCAAGGCAAAATTGTAGGTTAGACTCCTACGTGTCTTAACTTTAATGGCACACCCAACACAACTAGGTTTCCAAGACGCAGCCTCACCTATTATAGAAGAACTTCTTCACTTCCACGACCATGCTTTAATAATCGTTTTTATGATTAGCACACTAGTTCTTTACATCATTGTGGCCATAGTGACCACTAAAATTACTAATAAACACATCCTGGACTCCCAAGAAATTGAAATCGTATGAACTATCCTCCCGGCCGTTATTCTAATCTTAATTGCCCTTCCCTCCCTTCGCATCCTCTACCTCATGGACGAGGTTAACAACCCCCACCTTACAGTTAAAGCTATTGGACACCAATGATACTGAACCTACGAGTACACCGACTATGGTGAACTAAGCTTCGACTCATATATAACCCCCACACAAGACCTAGCTCCCGGCCAGTTCCGCCTCTTAGAAGTAGACCACCGAATAATCGTCCCAACAGAAGCACCCGTTCGAGTTCTTGTCTCTGCCGAAGACGTATTACACTCCTGGGCCGTTCCAGCTCTTGGCGTTAAAATAGACGCAGTCCCTGGACGCCTCAACCAAACAGCTTTCATCGCATCCCGACCTGGAATCTTCTATGGTCAATGCTCAGAAATTTGTGGAGCCAACCACAGCTTTATACCTATCGTAGTAGAGGCCGTCCCACTAGCACACTTTGAAGACTGATCTACCAAAGCCCTCCAAGACGCCTCACTAAGTAGCTTAACCGGGAATAGCATTAGCCTTTTAAGCTAAGTATGGTGGCTCCCACCCACCCATAGTGATTTATGCCCCAACTTGATCCAGCACCATGATTCAGCCTTTTTATTTTCTCCTGGTTAGTCTTTCTTATTATTATTCCCCCAAAAATCATAGCCCACACCTTCCCTAACGAGCTTGACCCACAAGGCACCCATAAGCCCAACACGAGCTCCTGAGCCTGACCATGGCACTAAGCTTTTTTGACCAATTCCTTAGCCCTGTACTTTATGGTGTCTCCTTAACAACTCTCGCCCTTACGCTTCCGTGGATTCTTTTTCCAACCCCTCCTTCCCGCTGGCTAAACAACCGACTTTTATCTCTTCAAAGTTGGTTCATTTGCCGCTTCATGCAACAACTCCTTCTACCTTTAAACCCAGGGGGCCATAAGTGAGCCCTTATTTTCTGCTCACTAATAGTATTCCTTGTCTCCCTCAATTCACTTGGCCTTCTACCCTACACATTTACCCCAACCACCCAACTTGCCCTTAATATAGGCTTTGCAGTCCCCTTCTGACTGGCCACAGTCTTAATAGGATTACGAAATCAACCAAATACCGCCGTTGCCCACATCCTACCCGAAGCCACCCCTGGACCTCTAGTCCCTGTGTTGATTGTTATCGAAACCGCTAGCCTATTTATTCGTCCGCTAGCACTAGGGGTGCGACTAACCGCTAATCTTACCGCCGGCCATCTTCTCATTCAGCTAATTTCTACAGCCACATTTGTTCTTGTTCCTCTAATACCCGGCATTGCACTCCTGACAATAATTCTGCTCTTCCTACTATCACTCCTGGAAGTAGCAGTCGCTATAATTCAGGCCTATGTGTTTGTCCTCCTTCTGAGCCTATACCTCCAAGAAAACCTCTAATGACCCGCCAAGCACACGCATATCACATAGTTGACCCCAGCCCCTGACCACTAACAGGCGCAGTCGGCGCCTTGTCGATGACATCCGGACTCGCAATTTGATTCCACTACCACTCCGTTACCCTTATTTTCCTTGGGGTAATTATTCTTCTCTTAACCATATATCAATGATGACGAGACATCGTACGAGAAGGCACATTCCAAGGACATCACACACCCCCCGTCCAAAAAGGCCTCCGATATGGAATAATCCTGTTTATTACCTCAGAAGTTTTCTTTTTCCTTGGGTTCTTCTGGGCTTTCTACCACTCAAGTCTTGCCCCCACCCCTGAACTAGGGGGCTGCTGACCTCCTACAGGGATTACCACATTAGACCCCTTTGAAGTCCCCCTGCTCAACACAGCCGTCCTACTCGCATCCGGCGTAACAGTCACCTGGGCCCATCATGCCATTATAGAAGGGGACCGAAATGAAGCAATCCAAGGCCTCCTATTAACTATTCTCCTTGGTTTTTACTTTACAGCCCTCCAAGCAATGGAGTACTATGAAGCCCCATTCACAATTGCAGACGGGGTCTACGGCTCCACTTTCTTTGTGGCAACCGGCTTCCACGGACTCCACGTAATCATTGGCTCAACCTTCCTAGCTGTCTGCCTCCTACGCCAGATTCAATACCACTTCACCTCCCAGCACCACTTTGGGTTTGAAGCTGCCGCCTGATACTGACATTTCGTAGATGTAGTCTGACTATTCCTCTACATCTCCATCTACTGATGAGGCTCATAATCTTTCTAATACAACTCAGTATCAGTGACTTCCAATCACTTAGTCTTGGTTAAAATCCAAGGAAAGATAATGAACCTAATCACAGCAATCTTCGGCATTTCTGTAATTCTATCACTGACCCTTATTATAGTAGCATTCTGGCTCCCCCAGATAGGCCCTGATCACGAAAAGCTCTCCCCATATGAGTGTGGTTTTGACCCATTAGGAACAGCCCGACTGCCCTTTTCCCTCCGATTCTTCTTAATCGCCATCCTCTTCCTGCTCTTCGACCTAGAGATTGCTCTCCTCCTACCACTTCCCTGAGGAAACCAGTTGGCCTCCCCCTTACTCACCTTTTTCTGGGCCTCAGCCGTCCTGATCTTACTCACCCTGGGCCTAATTTATGAATGACTTCAGGGGGGTCTAGAGTGAGCTGAATAGGTAATTAGTTTAAATAAAACATTTGATTTCGGCTCAAAAACTTGTGGTTAAAACCCATAATTAACCTAATGACACCTACACATTTTGCTTTTTCATCAGCCTTTATGTTAGGCCTATCTGGCCTCGCTCTTCACCGAACACACCTTCTTTCTGCCCTCCTATGCTTAGAAGGAATGATACTTTCCCTCTTCCTGGCCCTTTCCCTGTGGGCCCTACAACTCAATGTCTCTACCTTTTCCGCCGCACCCATACTTCTCCTTGCATTCTCAGCCTGTGAAGCAAGTGCTGGCCTAGCCCTTCTAGTGGCCACCGCCCGAACCCACGGCAGCGACCGCATACAAAACCTTAACCTTCTCCAATGCTAATTATTCTCATCCCCACCCTCCTACTAGTCCCAACAATTTGACTAACCCCTGCCAAATGGCTGTGACCCACTACCCTTACACACAGCCTAATCATTGCCTTCACCAGCCTCCGCTGATTAAAAAATACATCAGAGGTGGGATGGTCCCACCTCAACACATATATAGCAACTGACCCCCTCTCCTCACCTCTCCTAACTCTTACCTGCTGACTCCTTCCCCTTATAATTCTCGCTAGTCAGAACCACACGAAACATGAACCTGTAAGCCGACAACGAATATATATTACGCTCCTCACATCCCTACAGACCCTCTTAATCATAGCCTTCGGCGCTACCGAACTCATGATATTCTATGTAATATTTGAAGCTACCCTAATCCCCACCCTCATTATCATCACCCGATGAGGAAACCAAAAAGAACGCCTTAATGCAGGCATATACTTCCTTTTTTACACTCTGGCAAGCTCCCTCCCCCTACTTATTGCCCTCCTAATGTTGCAGAAAAATATCGGAACCCTGTCCCTTCTCCCCGCCCCACTTCCAATCACAGACACACCTACAACAAACTCAACCAAGCTATGATGAACAGCTTGCCTCCTAGCCTTTCTAGTAAAAATACCACTATACGGCGCCCACCTTTGACTCCCTAAAGCACACGTAGAAGCCCCTATCGCCGGCTCCATAATTCTCGCCGCAATCCTTCTAAAGCTTGGCGGTTACGGGATAATACGCATACTCCCAACGCTAGAACCCCTGACCAAAGAACTAAGCTACCCCTTTATTCTCCTCGCACTTTGGGGGGTAGTAATAACAGGATCAATCTGCATACGCCAAACAGACCTAAAATCTCTCATCGCCTACTCATCTGTGAGCCACATGGGACTGGTCATTGCAGCCATCCTAATCCAATCACCCTGAGCACTCTCAGGCGCAATAATCCTTATAATCGCACACGGCCTAACATCTTCCGCTATGTTCTGCCTAGCAAATACCGCCTATGAACGAACACACAGCCGAACCATGCTCCTTACACGAGGAATACAAATGGTCCTCCCACTTATAGCCATCTGATGGTTCATCGCTGGCCTCGCCAATCTAGCTCTCCCCCCTCTACCAAACCTCATGGGGGAACTAACAATCATCACCTCCCTGTTCAACTGGTCCCCCTGAACAATTATCCTAACCGGAACGGGCACCCTCATTACCGCCAGCTACACCCTCTACATGTTCCTCTTAATCCAACGCGGCACCCTCCCAGCGCACATTATTGCCCTAGAACCCTCACACACCCGAGAACACCTACTAATAGCACTCCATATGCTGCCGCTCTTCTTACTAGTTCTTAAGCCCGAACTAATCTGAGGCCTGGCCGCCTGCAGGCATAGTTTAATATAAAACTTTAGATTGTGATTCTAAAAACAGAGGTTAAACCCCTCTTGCTTGCCGAGAGAGGCTCGCAGCAGCAGAGACTGCTAATCTTTGTAATCCAGGTTGGACCCCTAGACTCACTCGCCATGCTCCTAAAGGATAACAGCTCATCCGTTGGTCTTAGGAACCAAAAACTCTTGGTGCAAATCCAAGTAGTAGCTATGCATCCTACACCCCTCATAATATCCTCTACCCTAATTCTTATCTTCGTTACACTACTATGCCCAATACTCACAACCCGACTTCCACGCCCCCTAAAAGAAATATGACCCCTTTATCAAGTAAAAACAGCAGTAAAACTAGCCTTCTTTATCAGCCTCCTCCCCTTATTCCTCTTCCTTAACGAAGGTGCAGAAACCATTATTACCAACTGAAGCTGAATAAATACCTTAACCTTTGACATTAACGTTAGCTTTAAATTTGACCACTACGCCATCATCTTCACCCCTATCGCCCTCTATGTGACCTGATCTATCCTTGATTTCGCAGGGTGGTACATGAACGCCGACCCACAAATTGATTGCTTCTTCGACTACCTCCTCGCCTTCCTAGTTGCTATAATTACGCTAGTAACAGCAAACAACATATTTCAACTATTTATCGGGTGGGAGGGGGTAGGTATCATATCTTTCCTTCTCATCGGCTGATGGTACGGGCGAGCAGACGCAAGCACCGCCGCCCTCCAAGCAGTTCTATATAACCGAGTTGGAGATATCGGACTAATCTTAAGCATAGCCTGACTTGCAATAAACCTAAACTCATGGGAGATACAACAAATCTTCGCCTCTTCCAAAGATATAGACCTCACCCTGCCTCTCCTCGGCTTAATCCTTGCCGCCACCGGTAAATCCGCCCAATTTGGCCTCCACCCCTGGCTCCCCGCCGCAATGGAGGGTCCCACACCGGTATCTGCCCTACTGCACTCCAGCACAATAGTCGTTGCAGGGATCTTCCTCCTTATCCGAATAAGCCCCCTCTTAGAGAACAACCAAATTGCCCTCACCACCTGCCTGTGCTTAGGGGCCCTCACCACACTATTCACTGCTACTTGTGCCCTCACCCAAAACGACATCAAAAAAATTGTCGCTTTCTCAACCTCCAGCCAACTAGGACTAATAATAGTTACCATCGGCTTAAACCAGCCCCAACTTGCATTCCTCCATATTTGCACCCATGCCTTCTTCAAAGCAATGCTCTTCTTATGTTCCGGCTCAATTATCCACAGCCTTAATGACGAACAAGACATTCGGAAAATAGGAGGAATGCACCACCTTGCACCATTCACCTCCTCCTGCATAACAATTGGCAGCCTCGCCCTAACAGGCACCCCCTTCCTCGCCGGCTTCTTCTCCAAAGACGCCATCATTGAAGCTTTAAACACATCTTACCTAAACGCCTGAGCCCTGGCCCTAACACTTCTAGCTACTTCCTTCACAGCCATTTACAGCCTCCGTGTCATCTTCTTCGTCTCCATGGGTCACCCCCGATTCAACCCACTCTCCCCCATCAATGAAAACAACCCAAAAGTAATTAACCCAATTAAACGACTAGCCTGAGGAAGCATTATCGCCGGCCTCCTAATTACCTCCCACATTATCCCCATAAAAACCCCGGTCATAACAATACCCCCCTTACTAAAACTAGCCGCCCTACTAGCCACTATTACCGGACTCCTCCTGGCCCTCGAACTGGCCTCCTTAACAACCAAACAAATCAACATCAAGCCCCAATTGGCCCCCCACCATTTCTCAAACATGCTAGGGTTTTTCCCAACCATCGCCCATCGCCTAATACCCAAACTAAACTTAACCCTAGGCCAAATGATCGCCAACCAGACATTAGACCAGACCTGGCTCGAAAAAGTAGGTCCCAAAACAATCACCACTCTCAATGTACCTTTAGCCGCCGCAACAAGCAACGCCCAACAAGGCACAATTAAAGCCCACCTCGCCCTATTTCTCCTTACAGCTTCCTTAGTCTCCCTAATCTACACCCTTTCTTCTAGACCACTCGCACCGTCCCCCGGCTCAACCCCCGAGTTAACTCTAGCACTACAAATAGAGTAAGAAGAAGAACCCAAGCACTAATAATCAGTATGCCTCCCCCTAACGAGTACACAAACGCAACTCCTCCAGCATCCCCGCGAGATACTGAAAAATTAGTAAAATCCCACAACCCCCAGAAATACTCATACCATCCCTCCCAGAACAACCCAGAGACTAAAACAACCACCGCTAAGTAGAACACCATATACCCTACAACAAAAGGATCCCCTAAACCTTCCGGGTGCGGATCCGCAGCAAGAGCTGCTGAATACGCAAACACAACCAGCATTCCCCCCAAATAAATTAAAAACAAAATCAAAGACAAGAAGGCCCCTCCCTCCTGTGCCAATGCCCCACACCCAAAAATCGCAACCACTACCAGGCCAAAAGCAGCAAAAAAAGGAGAAGGATTTGAAGCAACCCCTACAAGACCAAAGACTAAACCAAATAAAAAGAATACCACAATATAAGACATAGTTTCTGCCCGGACTTTAACCAGGACTAATGACTTGAAAAACCACCGTTGTCATTTCAACTACAAAAACTCTAATGACCAGCCTACGCAAAACCCACCCTCTCTTAAAAATTGTCAACAACGCACTAATCGACCTCCCCGCCCCTTCCAACATCTCGGTATGATGAAACTTTGGCTCCCTACTAGGCCTCTGCCTCATTACCCAGATCTTAACTGGTCTATTCCTTGCTATACACTACACAGCCGATGTTGCCACAGCATTCTCCTCCGTTGCCCACATCTGCCGAGATGTAAACTACGGCTGACTAATTCGAAACCTCCACGCCAACGGTGCTTCTATATTCTTCATCTGCATCTATCTACACATTGGCCGAGGGCTCTACTATGGCTCATACCTCTACAAAGAAACATGAAACATTGGCGTGGTCCTCCTCCTCCTTGTCATGGCAACCGCCTTCGTCGGGTACGTCCTCCCATGAGGGCAAATATCGTTCTGAGGGGCAACCGTCATTACTAACCTTCTCTCCGCCGTCCCTTATATTGGAAACACCCTCGTACAATGAATCTGAGGGGGCTTCTCAGTAGACAACGCCACCTTAACCCGATTCTTCGCCTTCCACTTCCTCCTCCCCTTCATTATTGCAGCCGTCACCATAATTCACCTAATATTTCTCCACCAAACAGGCTCCAACAACCCCCTCGGCCTGAACTCAGATATAGATAAAATCTCCTTCCACCCATACTTCTCGTACAAGGACCTGCTAGGATTCGCAATTACCCTAACCGCCCTCTCCTCCCTAGCCCTATTCACACCAAACCTACTAGGGGACCCAGACAACTTCATCCCAGCCAACCCCCTTGTCACCCCTCCACATATTAAGCCCGAATGGTATTTCCTCTTTGCATACGCTATCCTCCGCTCCATTCCGAACAAACTAGGGGGAGTACTAGCCCTCCTCGCCTCCATCCTAGTTCTCATAGTAGTACCAATACTCCACACGTCAAAACAACGAGGCTTAACCTTTCGCCCATTAACCCAACTCCTGTTCTGATCACTAATCGCGACCGTTATGGTCCTTACTTGAATTGGAGGCATGCCCGTCGAAGACCCCTATATCATTATCGGACAAGTGGCATCAGTCCTTTATTTCTGCCTATTTCTAATTGCTATACCAGTCACTGGCTGACTAGAAAATAAAATCCTTGGTTGGACGTGCATCTGTAGCTCAACGTTAGAGCGCCGGTCTTGTAAGCCGGAGATAGGGGTTAGAGTCCCCTCTTCTGCTCAAAGAGGGGGAGGTTCGCTCAAGGAAGGGGGATTCTAACCCCCGCCACTAGCTCCCAAAGCTAGCATTCTTAATTCTAACTACTCCTTGATTGGTTGCAAACGGATCCTGCCCTACAAAAGGCAATAGGATAAGAAAAATGATCCTGCATCAAAAGTAATCTACCCAAGGACAAGTAGCCGACAACCATTATTGGTAGTGCATATAATGTTCCATCAAGAAGGTGCCAAAACATGTAACGTACCTCCAAGTCCAGGATAGTAGTAGGGTATTCAGCCCCCGGTGTTTCGTCCAAGAAGAAAGTAGTGTGAGACCCGATAGTTATGAAAGTATTGGGATCTCAGGGAACGGAGGCGACTGATTCTGAATAAACGAACACAAACGAATGCATGGGGTCTGTAGGAGAAACAAAGAGGTCAGCTAAAACAAAAGCAAGTGTTACAGGTTCTATTTCCATTTGTATATTGTGTATGTGTGTGTATGCACGCTAAAACATTCATTATATGACAGTACATTTCTAATCAGGGGGGATACAGTGAGTGTTGGGTCATAATTTTGTCTTCTGGTTTATAACTCACTCTAGTCCGTGGGTCTGTCTTTATTTTCAGGTATATCAGCTGCTAAGAGAAAATTAAAACTAAGAGCAGACATCAACTGATACTATACAGTATTGGTCATTGAAAATAAAAGACAACCAATGGGGATAGTACACAATAAACTGTCCCGAGCATCTGGTTCTTACTTCAAGAACACATCTTGGCACCATCCTCCATACATTTATCGGTCTGGCATAAATTAATGATGTAAACTCATATAATGCGATTACTCAGCATGCCGAGCCTTCTCCCGGGGGTATATAATAAAAAAGGGGGGGGGGAAGGGGAAAGAGAAAAATATTTAGCTCTTCTAACATTCCAGTAATGTAAGTAAAAGTGTCTTATAGACACTTTACCCACTTTTGAGCTAAACAGGGTAACATAAATTGAAGAAAGCATCATGTAATAGGGCAATGTTAGGATCTCGCGGACATAATAAAAATGTTGCTCCTAATATACCCCTAATTTATATTATGCCCCCCCCTTCAACAATTATGTTTTTTTATTATAGTAATGTAATAATGTATAATAGTTATATTATGCATTATTACAATTTTTGCAGG